AACTACGTATGAACGAAGAAATAAAGAGAATTTTCTACTTAAATTGGAAGTTGCAACAGATCAAAATGGAAAGGAATTGATAAAACAATCCTAGAAACAGAATTCTGTCACTTAGGCTTATTAAGGTCATAGGGTTTTGTATAGAATAGCAAAACAAAAATAAAATGATTAAAATTATACCATTATTATGATATTACATATTCGAATTTGAGAAAAATAAAAAGATTCGGTATTTGGGAGACAAAGACAAAAAATCAGATAGAATCCATTTTTTTAGCACTTAACCGCCTTTATGTTAGGGATTTCGTTGTTCAAAAAACGATTCACAGAGAAGAGAGATATTTGTACTTTACTGATTTTTGAGTAGAATATGATTTGAAGTGTATTGTATAAGAAGGGTTGCATTTATTAAACACGTATGCGGATAGCTATAATATCCGACTTCTCTTTTATTGCCGGTTCTATTCGGGACAGCCCTGGCCGTGCTGTATCAAAAGAGAATTTCCATTCAATGCAAAATTGAAGTGAAGTAGGATAATTTGATGATAATTCCCTATCAACAACATATCTAAATAATAGATATCTGTGTAACAATTTATGTTCTGGGGTTTACATATACTCATATGTTTTGTTATAATTGAAATTGAGAAAGATTTTTTGATTGAAAAAATCAATACTGATTAGTTCTGTCTCAATTTGTATTTTCTTATGTCATTAGGAAAACACAATTTGAAATTCAAATCCCAGAATCGTTCATGAATTCGAAGTAAGGAGTCAATAGTTAATGGTTCAAATTTATCGGCTGAAAATACACATTTGATTTCTCAATAGAAAAGCGAGAGAATGTCTTTAGCATTGTGTATTTTCAGATACTATACAATCAATCGAAGGGATGGATCAAATCCAATCAAAAAGGGGTCTTTCTTGTAGGAAAGAAAAGGATTAAGGAAAACAGAAGTCAAAATGCAAGTACAATAAAAATTCAGTAATCCGGGAAAATTTGCATCTATTTTGTATCATTTTGGCGGCATGGCCGAGTGGTAAGGCGGGGGACTGCAAATCCTTTTTCCCCAGTTCAAATCCGGGTGTCGCCTGATCACCAAAAAACTCGAAATCTCTTCTTCTTTTCTGTTCTGCTGATATAACCCGCAGAATGCTTCCCCGGAAGAAGCATAGGAAACAGACTGTTCATACTTTGTTTGATTCTAAGCATGTGTTCTGAAGGTTTTCTAAAAGAAAAGATTGTGAATCCTCGTTCGCATCTAGGATTCAAGGAAATATTCGAATCTACTGGTAGAGGGGCTATCAAGACTTCACGATTCCCTTCTATTACTAAGGGAGTGTCTAATGACTGGATCTTGAATCAGATTGTAGAGCCTGATAGGAAATTCAATTAATAGTTTTGGAAAGGGGCGGAAGTTGCTTTATATAAGACGGACTCGCGAGAATCTCTGAATGCTCGGGTATCCAATCAATATTAGATTGGATGAATAATTGACTTTTCTAGAAAAGGGGGCAAAAAGAAAGAATTTCTTTTCGGCAACCCCTAATCAAGCCCCCCGTTTCACAGCGATAATCGGGAAAGAGGGTACGGATTAGATCAAATGGGGAAATAGAGGTCTGTAATAGATAGTGATTTCTCGATTTCTCCCCTTCTGTTTTTACTTAGAAGGTCAACAAAACAAAAAAAGAATAGGCCTTATTATTCTTATTCCTACATGTTCCCATTCCCTTGGGATGTTACTATGTATTTTGCTTGTGTTTAATCTTTCCTGATTCGAAATCATAATCGATTTTTCGGATTGGTTTCTCAATAGTGTTCGGTCAGAACCCCTTTTTGACTCTGCGCCATTGATTCCACTATTATTAGTGAGGAATAATGGAATAATTCCTTCGTATTTATAGAGATAGGGGACATAATGCACATGGATATAGTAAGTCTCGCTTGGGCTGCTTTAATGGTAGTCTTTACATTTTCCCTTTCACTCGTAGTGTGGGGAAGAAGTGGGCTCTAGAAGTACTACTAATTGAGTTCAGGAATCAAACCGTATCAATTGTTTTATAGATCGTTTTGCAACGCATTTTGAACTATTTAAAATAAAAATATCTGAATTTGGAATCCCATTGGACTCCAATGGAGTAATCTATGATATGAATCATACTCTTTCAATCAAAGAGATATTTCATCGATTCCCGTCTTTGTATTTCGAAAAGAAAGGGATTCAGATGATTGGAAATTTATTCCAACCTAACGAAATTTTCTATTTCAATCAACGGGAATGGGCTCTTACTATCTTTATAGATGGATACTGAGGAAGACCGGACCTTTTTTTTTGATTTCTTTCCCTCTTTACTGTTCAAAGAAGAAGTCGTTTTGTTAAGTGTATACGCACTTTCTATTAGAAATGAGATAGAGATAGTGGTTGTCTAATTTGAGACAGGCGATTTATGCTTTATCCACTTATTTCATATCATGGTTCGGGCGTTAAAAATAGGTGAGGTTTCCCCTTCCTTATTACTTATTAGTAAAAGGAAAGGAATTAGAATCCTAAGATAAGAATTATTTCAGATTGATCGGAACAAATAGATGTAGCAAATTGGGTGTTATGTCAATTCCATACAATATATGGAATTCATATACACATATATGAAGAGAATATTGTAGATTGATCTATAGAAACTTAAGCCTTTATCTTTATTCTAGATTACAACTTTATAGACTAAGTTTATAGACTAAGAGATAGATAGTATGGTAGAATTCTACCATACTATCTATCTCTTAGAAAACTGCCGATTATAGTGCGCTCATTTCATTTAAGTTAAGACGTGAAATTGGAATCCTTTTCATTTGACTTCGTCAATTTTTGATAAGAACTCAGAAGGAAAGTTTCATTCAAATTCATTTGAAAATTCAATTGAATTAATCATTTTGACTGACTGTTTTTACGTAAATGATAAGTAGAAAAGCGGTAGGAACTAGAATGAATAGTGCAGTAGCAATAAATGCAAGAATATTTACTTCCATAATCTCATCGGTTTTTTTACTTCGCAATAACTCGGGATTTAATCCCCTAGAGATGATAAATCTTTCGTCTGTAAATTCAATGAATGAATTACCTCTCGATGATCTTGAATCGGATCAATATCATGAATAACAATATCTGATCTATCAAATCAACCCGTCGTCAAGACTTGAATAGTATAACATAGGAAGTTCTTTTATCCATACCGAATCCAAATTTTTATTCCTGACTCAATCAATCCAAAATTCCTTTATTTATCATCCGTTTCCTTGTTTTTTTCTATAACCTACCTTGCGTCTTCCTTGGACAATCATCTGATGATCCTTCATCAAATTGCCTTTCCACTTCGATTAATTACATAGTTCCAAACCTAAACAAACAATAAAAGCGAAATGGAAAAAATAGGAAAGAAAAAAGAAATAAAGACTCCTTTTTGCTTTGGGAATGATGAAAGTATGCCCTTCGACACCCTTTACTAGTTCATAGAAAACTAGTTCATAGAAAAGGAAAAATGAATTGATGTATTTATTGGATCCGTCGGGACTGGCGGGGCTCGAACCCGCAGCTTCCGCCTTGACAGGGCGGTGCTCTAACCAATTGAACTACAATCCCAGGGAAATAAGGGATCTAGCAGAAAATTTGATTCTTTTTTATCTTCGTATGGGGTCTTTCTGAAGGACAAGGGGGTTTATACCATCTCATGGTAGATTGGCGGATTATTGGGCCGAGCTGGATTTGAACCAGCGTAGACATATTGCCAACGAATTTACAGTCCGTCCCCATTAACCGCTCGGGCATCGACCCAGGAAGAATCCATTTTAGGCTTATTGGTAATCCATGATCAACTTCCTTTCGTAGTACCCTACCCCCAGGGGAATTCGAATCCCCGCTGCCTCCTTGAAAGAGAGATGTCCTAAACCACTAGACGATGGGGGCCGACTTGACCAACCGCCCTCATACTATGATCATAGTATCATCAGTTTTTTGAAATTGTCAATATAATGGAATGATCAGATCCGAGGGATCTTTCCGTTTTTCAGAATTGTATAGAATTTTTGGATTCGTCATTCATATTCATGAATCGTTCATTAGAATCGACATTCTCTATATAAATCTAATCTAGTAAGCGGGATCAAGAAGTTATCGAAAATTTTCTTTAAGACTTTAGTTCAAGGGGACATCTTCATCACATGATTCGATGAAATATCTTGAAATTTCTTTTATGTCGAATTGGTAAGTGTACGTGTATGTTATGTATCAATCAAGTGAATTTTGTTTTGATAAGGATCATTAAGGATCATCTCAATAAAAGAAATTAGGGCCGGTCTTGAAACAATTCATTTTACCCTAGACTTTCTAGGCAAATTCATTTGATTATTCAAAAATCAGCTACTAGCCACTATGAGTCTACTGTATATACTTATATATATATAATATATGTGCATATAGAGATTTTATCTACATAGTGACTCGTTCGGGAATTAAATCAAATAAGCCCTTTTAACTCAGTGGTAGAGTAACGCCATGGTAAGGCGTAAGTCATCGGTTCAAATCCGATAAGGGGCTTTTCTTTTTTCATAAATTTTTTTTTCATAAAAGTCCAGTCATAGTATTCAGAAAATAGAAATCTTTTTTTTATTTGGAATACAAAAGGAACTAACCAGATAATACGTTATCATTATACTGAGTTAGAGTATAGTAGTTCTAGTTAGAAAGTGGAACATTTGTTCGGTCAATTTTCATTATGATGAATAATCATAAGCCTCCTCTTGAATCGCCAAAGATCCCTATTTTCCATTATACCAAGCAAATCCATTGGAAAGATTCGAAATCAACAAAAGAAAAAGTAAGTGGACCTGACCCATTTAATTATAACTATATCCGCTATTCTGATATTAAAATTCGATAGAGATGAAATTTGAATTAGAACAGTTGACCCACCTCCTTTTTTGAATTTCATTTCTTTGGACTTGGAAA